CGCATCGCGATGCCTATTGTATCGGCTTGGCCTTTCATAAGTGGGGCCAGAATAAAGCGTCCATAATAAAGACGCTTACTGTCTGCTCTTGATTCAACACATTTCCACTGTAGTGTCCGAGTAGATACTGTTACTTTCTCTCGAACCATAGTAATATTATTTGATCAAATCATTGAATTATTTATTTCTCTTGAAATCTCTTCAATGTTTACACACGTCTTTTTTTGGGAGGCCTACAGCCATTATGTGGCATAGGGGTTACATCCCGTACGAAACTTAATAGTATGCCGCTTCTACGAATAGCTCTTAATGCCGCATCTCTCCCGAGACCCGGGCCCTTTATCATGACTTCTGCTCGTTGCATACCTTGATCCACCACTGTCCGAATAGCATTTCCCGCTGCGGTTTGAGCGGCAAATGGTGTCCCTCTTCTTGTACCCTTGAATCCACAAGTACCGGCAGACGACCAAGAAATTACTCGACCCCGTACATCTGTAACAGTCACAATGGTATTGTTGAAACTTGCTTGAACATGAATAACTCCCTTTGGTATTCTACGCGCATTCTTACGTGAACCAATACGTCTATTTCTACGCGAACCAATTTTTGGTATAGGTTTTGCCATATTTTATCATCTTATAAATATAAGTCAGAGATATATGGATATATCCATTTCATGTCAAAACAGATCCTGGTTTTTTTACTGATTTTTTTGTACATCTGTACATCAGGTCCTTTCTATTTTGGGAGTCCCTTTTGGTTTAAAAAGATTATCCTTGTCTTTGTTTATGTCTCGGGTTGGAACAAATTACTATAATTCGTCCCCGCCTACGTATTAATCGACATTTTTCACAAATTTTACGAACAGAGGCCCTTATTTTCATATTTGTCACTCCCTTTGTTAATTCTGAATCTACTTAAATTGGAAGAAAATAAGTTTCTTAAAATTTCTAACTTCGAATTGTATCCCTACGAAAGAATGTTGAAATCAAAAAACCACCAAATTCTTTGAGTCTTTACTTTTTAATATACTAAATATACAAATTCTATTTCCTTTAGTTGAATCATAAGAACTTACCAAAATTTTGATTCTATTTACGGGTAGTATATGTATAAAATTACGTTGAACCTTTCCCGAAGCAAAACCCAGAATCGGATTTTCATTATCTAAACGAACTTGAAATATACATACCATTGGGACGTAGTTCAGTAATTAAATCCTCACGAATCCTTTTTTGTTCTTTCATTCCAGGTAAAACGGCTTTGAAGCATCAACTAATCAAAGAGGCATAATATTATATTAGAAACCTACCCTAATTACTCTTTTTTTTCACAAATATGAAAGTTCCGCATATGATTTGGCTATCAGAAAGATTACCATATATAACACAAAATTTCCCCGCCGATTCCTTCTATTCGAGCCTCTCGGTCTGTCATTATCCCTCGAGAAGTAGAAAGAATTACAATTCCCATTCCGCCTAAAATTCTCGGAATTCGTTGATAGTTAGAATAGATTCGTAGGCCGGGCCGGCTGATCCGTTTTAAATTTAAAACAGTTCTATACGGTCCTTTCCTATTTCTCCTATGTCGTAGGGTTAAAACCAAAAAAAAATTACGGCTTTCCTGATGTTTTCTCACGTTTTCAATAAAACCTTCTCGTAAAAGGATTTTAACAATATTTTCAGTGATGTTAGTAGATGGTATTCGAACTGTTCTTTTTTCATTCATGTCAGCATTTCGTATAGAGGTTATTATGTCAGCAATAGTGTCTTTACTCATGATAAACTAAGATTATTGTTGCCCCCGAATTTTGATATAATCAACATGCTCTATTTCTTTTTTTCTGAATTCATAAATATTTATGAATTTTAAAAGGTATATACGTGATATACAAACAATCTACGAATTTAATTTAAATTAATCCATTTCATTCAAATATTATAAAACTATATCACGGCATTCCCTTATAATACTTCAGGTGCTAATGAAACGATTTTAGTGAAATTTAACTGTCTTAATTCCCGGGGGATCGCGCCAAAAATTCGGGTTCCCTTTGGATTCCCTTCTTGATCAATAACAACAGCAGCATTGTCATCATATCGTATTATCATACCGTTGTCGCGTTTGAGTTCTTTACAAGTACGTACAATTACAGCTCGGATCACTTCTGATCTTTCTAGAGGTGTATTTGGTACTGCTTCTTTGATTACAGCAACAATAACGTCACCGATACGAGCATATCGTCGATTACTAGCTCCTATGATTCGAATACACATCAATTCTCGGGCCCCGCTGTTGTCCGCTACATTCAAATGGGTTTGAGGCTGAATCATATCTTTTTTTTATTGGTTTTGTCTTTTGCAATGTAAAGGGTGAAAAAAAAGAAATATTGTTTGTTCAAAACAAAACAAGAAACCTACAATTGTTTTTTTATCAAAAAAATTCTTTCCTTTTGTTATACATTCCTATCCTATACCGAAAGAATGAATTGAGTTCGTATAGGCATTTTTGATGCCGCTATTGAAATAGCCTTTCTGGCTATATTTTCTGCCACTCCGCTCATTTCATAAAGTATTCTGCCGGGTTTAACAACAGCTACCCAATATTCGGGAGATCCTTTCCCCGAACCCATACGTGTTTCTGTAGGTCTTACTGTAACTGGTTTGTCTGGAAATATACGTACCCAGATTTTTCCGCCGCGGCGTGCATTTCGTGTCATTGCTCGCCGCCCCGCTTCTATTTGTCTAGACGTGATCCAAGCGGGTTCAAGTGCTTGAAGAGCATATCTACCAAAGCAAATACGATTACCTCGATAAGATATTCCTTTCATTCTTCCTCTATGTTGTTTACGGAATCTGGTTCTTTTGGGGTTATAGTTGATGGTTGTTTATCAATTCCACCCATCTCTACTACAGAACCGGACATGAGAATTTCTTCTCATCCAGCTCCTCGCGAATTAAATGATTAAAAATAAAATACATGCTGAATACTGAATCGGGAGATTCTTTGAAATTTCATTTAATAGAATTTTTTTATCTTTTGATTTGGTATATAATATAATTAATCACGTATTCTATTTATAGATAATGTAATTTTATAGATAATGTAATTTAGGTATAATGTTATAATGAATCTTTATTTTATTTTGCTTTTATTATCATATCGAATTTATTCAAATTTCTAAAAAAAAATTCGCGGGCGAATATTTACTCTTTCAACATTTAGTTGTAAGATTAGTTTATGACATAATCTTTCAAAAACAAAAAATGAATTCTGGTTCGTTCCGCCATCCTACCCACTGAATCATTAGGATTCCTTTTCAATAGAATCTGATGCATTCACAGGTTCTGTCGTTCCCACCACCTCTCGAGTAATGATTAGGTCTGAACTCTACAACGGAGCCCCTAATGAAATTTGTTTTTGAGTCAACCTTCTCAGTCTTTATTGGCTCGGGGCTCTTTATTTGTGGTTTTATCCACGTATTTGTTTAATTAGGGATCAATCAGTATTGATGCTTTATTACATTCTTTTTTATGAGATGACTCATAGACCGTACATATTGGAATCATATATCGTTGATATTCTTTTTCTATCTTTCTCTCACCCTTCCATTTATCTGTATACTTTTCTTGCTTTACAACCCATAATCAGATTGGTTTTTCTTTTTTGTTTTTGCAAAAAAAGATTTCAGTTGCTACAACGATATGACTTATATATCATATATATCATATTTTGACTGGCTCTTTCTTTATATCCAGATAATGCGAAGCGATGAGTTGGTTATTAGTTCTATAGTTATTAGTTCGTAATACGGGCTGTTCCATTTTTTGAATCCTAATCCTACAAAAACCAACGAGTCACACACTAAGCATAGCAATTATACCAAATGATTAATTGGATTTTTATTCAACCTTATAGAATTGTTCATTTTTTTATCACTAAATAGAACTAAATACAAGTCGAGTAAATGCTTATTATTCTTCGTCTACAAATATCCAAATTTTGATACCTAATACCCCGTAGATAGTTCGAACTGCGTAGGAACAATAATCTATTTTGGCTCGAATGGTTTGTAGAGGAACCCTACCTTCTCTGATCCATTCGACACGTGCAATTTCTTTTCCGTCGATACGCCCTGCTATTTGTACTTGAATTCCTTTTGTACCTGCCTGCTCAGTTAATTCAATAGCTTTTTTCATTGCTTTGCGAAATGAAACTCTATTTTTTAATTGCCCGGCTATAAATTCCGCAAGAATATTGGGGTGGCTATAAGGGTTTACAATTTTTGTAATAGCAATGTTGAGTTTTCGGTTTACACAATTGAGTTCTTTTTGTACATTGAACTGTAATTCTTCGATTTTGCGAGTCCTTTCTTCTATTAATAACTTGGGGAATCCCATATAGATTATGACTTGAATCAAATCAATTCTTTTTTGAATCTCTATACGTGCAATTCCCTCGACATTAGAGGATATTTTCAGATTTTTTTGTACATAATTTTTGATACAATCTCGTATTTTTTGATCTTCTTGTAGATCTTCGGAATAATTCTTTGGTTGTGCAAACCAAACAGAATGATGACCTTGAGTTGCACCAAGTCTGAAACCAAGTGGATTTATTTTTTGTCCCATAGTCCCCCACTACTATATATATCGTGAAACATCATATCGGTGTGTTTTTTTTTATCCATTCGGGTTTTTTTAAGCATAACATAATATAGCGTATTTGTAGTTTTTCTAATATGGAATATTCTTTCTTTAAATATTCCTCAGTTGCTTTTTCCTTTTATCTCTTTCTAGTTGTTCATCTACAGATATATCTTTCAACACAATAGTTATATGACAGGTCGATCTTCTTATCGGATAACCCCGCCCTCGAGCTCGGGGTTTTAATTTTTTCACGGTCGTGCCCTCGTTGACTTCAGCTTTACTAATGATTAAACTTGTTTCATTCAAACCTTTATTGTGATTAGCGTTTGCTGCTGCAGAATAAACCAATTT